GTATCTTCATCCATAGATCCTTTACTCATACTCATTCAATTGGAAGATTTGATCCAATTCAAAAAAATTATGCTTCGCGACTCCATAATCCCGTTTTTATTCAATTTCGAATTCGCCTCTGGGTACAAATCGCGAGAATGTATATTCTTCCTCAAATATGCTATTGAGAGAAAAAGGATTAAACCCCTTTTAAGAAATAAAGTTTTTGGGGACCGGAATAGGAAAAAACCGAAGGACCCCTTAACTATTTAAGTTATTAATTGAACGAATCACACTTTTACCACTAAACTATACCCGCTACATATTCATTATTATATATGAATGGGCCTTTTGTCGAACAAAAGAATGAGAGACAATTAAGCTAGCATCAGACTCATGAAAATTCTAGCGTTGACACTTCGTCTCACTGGGGTACTTGAAAAAATAGGCGAAGAATAGAAAGCAGCTTATTTAATTTAACTAACAAAATCATACATAACATAATTTAATAAAGTTAAAAGTTATACTTTCTCGTTTGCTGGAAGTCATTACTGACACTTCCGAATCGAAGGAATTATTGAAGCTGAACCATAAAAATGACGAATTCCGCATTTCTTTTTTCGTTTTCAACTTCCCTTTTAACTGCCGGATTTTATGAATTTGAGTTCGGATTTATTGGATCTCAAATTTATAAATAAAGCTTGTCCCTTGAACAAGTAAATGAGTTATGTTATATATGTTATAACATATGTGTGTTTCCTTTTTGATATTATTTAATATCAATATATGTATGTGTCCTTTTCCACTTAAGTAACTAAGTAAATTAAATTGAGAAAAAAAAATACTAATAACAAAAATATTTTAAAACAAAAAAAAATGTGAAAAAAAAAAAAAAATATTCATATTCTATAGTTCTTATAGTCTTAATAATACTAAGAAATGACACTTCTATCGTAGGAATGGAGATGGAAACTGTCTTTGCTGTTGCTTCAATAACAAGTATTTTTTATTTGATATCAAATAAAAAATAATTAAATTGTTTGATCTATGAAATGATTCATCAGAACAAAAGAAGTAATGTAATGGCCCGGCCAGTACTTAACCAGGCCGGGGGATAAACCTTTCTTACAAAATCCAAGAAGTGAAGTTGAAGTAAGGTATTCTTTCTATATCTATTCTATTGGAGATAAGGCATACGTTTCAAATCATTATCTAAATTAAATTACTGATCAAATTCGTGGATAAACCTTATCCATTTTAAATTTTAATATATTAAAATTTATTAAATTAAATAGAAAATAGAATTCTAATATAGAATTAGAATATAATTATAGAATCAGAATATAATTATAGAATTAGAATATAATAATTATAATATAATAATAATATATATTATATTGATATTATTTATATCATTATTTATCGTTATTTTCTCCTTATAATCTAATCTTATAATTCTTATAATATAAAGTAATAAAGAAAGAAAACGGTTTTTTTTTTGATCTTTTTTACTTCACGTGTCGCGTCACATAAAAAAATTTGCAATTTTGAATTGGGAGAGATGGCTGAGTGGACTAAAGCGGCAGATTGCTAATCCGTTGTACGAGTTATTTGTACCGAGGGTTCGAATCCCTCTCTCTCCGTTCTCTCTGATCACTTCAGATTTTCGAATTTGAAAAAATTTCGATCGCTTGATTTTTTCATCATAGGTAAATGTATAGAATACATAAAAATAAAGTAAAGAAAAACTAAAAATCTTTTTTTTTATTCCTCACGCCCAGGATTACGGCCCGGATCGTTAGATAAGAATCCGAAGATGAACAGAGAAACAAAAAATATCACTACTGTGTAAACGAAGAGTTTGAGAGTAAGCATTACACAATCTCCAAGATTTTTTTTTTTGAAAAAGGAAATAGATTGCCCATTTTTTATCACATACACTATTTTGACATAACGCCCCCAAAAATGAAGTCTTTTCTTGAAAAAAAAAAAATAAGAATTTTTACGAATTTATTTGGAATACAAGAAAAGAAAGATTCTGATTCCTTCATTACCAAAAATTTTTGGCCATATCCATTGTTGGGTATTGTGGGGTCCTTAGAAAGTCCTTGTTTACTGGAAGGTCAGAACGAGGAAATAAGTTGATCCAAATTTATCACCGCGGTCATTCAATTCAATATACAAGAATTTCCTTTTTTGAATCGAGGGTTCATAATGTAAAACTTATCTGATCTTATCAATTTTTATAATTTTTTTGGATAAATCATGAATTTTGCAGAGTAGTAAAGATTTTATCGAAAACTTACAGCGGCTTGCCAAACAAAGGCTAAGAGAAAAAATAGTAGAGGTATGACAGGCATAACATCTATGATGGGATTGAAAAAGGCATAAGCCTCGGGCAGTTTGGCGAAGAAAAAACTACTCGAATAAAGGGTAGAATTAAGACAGATACAGATTAAACTAAAGATATTAAGCATAACAAACATTTCATTCTTGTAGATTAGAAAATTTTATTTTGGTTGAGTTTTTTTTTATGAGGGAAAAAATGAAAAGGCGGGTCAAAAAATCCTTCCTTTTCTTCGAACTCTCCCAAATCCAAAATCTTCCCTTTCATTCTCAAATGAGAATACAAGGAATTATAGTTTCATACAATATCTTAATTGAATTTTATGTAATGATCAATAATTTTTTTATTCTATATTTACATGTGTTGAATCCTAGCAACAATGTATTTCATATGTATTTGGGTTGGGATTGACGAATGACCAATACCAATATTAGTCTTTATTAGTGTCGAATAGAAATCTAAATGGGGCGTGGCCAAGCGGTAAGGCGGCGGGTTTTGGTCCCGTCACTCGGAGGTTCGAATCCTTCCGTCCCAGACCGTCTTCATCAGAAACGAAAGATTCCTCTCTTTAACAACTTTTTGGATATAATGTGATCCAACCCTCTGTTCTGAATTCTAGGAATAATTCTACGAATTCTATCTTTTCTTTCGTTTGGTTTCTCACAAACGCGATCGAGTGCACGGGTAGAAATAAAGATATTTCTTTTAATTCCCAATTCAAAAGGGGGAGCATTCCCATTCAGAGTATGCTTGTACTACTCATATTCATATTGAAGTTAGTTACTTATGGAAGCTTTGTGTTCCATATCCGTGAAATGGTAATTCTACCATGATGCATTCTGAATCGAAATGGAAAAAGGCCCCTTTTTCTATTCYATTCCCAAGGGGGCCTAAAGAAAAATAAATAGTGTATCCCAATTCCACACTTTATTTTATGTGGAGACTAAAGATTACGTAGTTTTTGGTATTAATTTCATTTCATGGTTCGTCTTAAAACTTCTAAGAAAAAAAATAAGAAAAATGAATTGATCTGGATCCCTTTTTTTGAATTTTATCTTATATCTTATTCAAATGAATATCAATGAAATGTAACGATTGGATGGATGAAAATTTATATATTCTATGGAATTGGCGGAAAGACTTTGGAACCTGAAGTAAAAAAAAAAATCTGTCTGTATTCTGTATACTGTATTATATAATAATATAAAAATAATATAACAAGATAATTAAAAAAAAAGAGCAAGTCCTATATTATATAATTATAATTATATATATTCTAATATATATATATATATTATTGTATTGCTTATTGCTCAGTAACAGCGGTCCTTTGGTTAAGTCAATAAGGATCTGTGATTCTTTAAATATCCATGATTACCTCCGGTAAGAATTGTTCGTTGTATATGATGGATACGAAAAGATTAGATTCTTCTTATCTATCCGGGATTAGATTGGAAATCTATTTCTATTAAAATTAAAATGAAAGGCTGTTCTTTTTAAATTTCGAATTTTTTTGTTCGAGAAAAATGGGATCTTTTTCATGATTCACCATCCCGAACAATCTGTTGAAGATGTAAATAAGACTTAAGTAAATTCGTTTATTCGTCTTTTTGAGAAATCCGTTTCATTCATATGATAGAATATGGGGCGAAATAACTTAAACCCTTTCTAAGACTTTTCTGGATAACTATTTATCTATCCATAGATACATAAAAGGTATTTATATACCGTTGAGCCAATGACTATTCATGATTCCATCTTGAATCAATTCCATACCGGTTCGAAATTTAATTAGAGGAATGTTATGGTAAAACTTCGTTTGAAACGATGTGGTAGAAAGCAACGTGCGACTTGAAGGACATGATTCGTTGTGGATTCTTACATCCACCATTTTCTATAGGAATGAAGATGCTCTTGAATCGACATAGTTTGTTCTGTTCTTGCTAGGAACCTAATTTGTGTTGGGTTGGTAAATAGGAATAGTACACGATGGAGCTCGAGCAAAAAGTATTGATTCATTTATCGGGAGGAAGAATCTAGGGTTAGTAACAATAAATAAGTTAGACCAACTTTGTAAGTATATCTTCAATATAGAAATCGAAGGGTTAAAATCCGAACAAGTTTGAAATGAAAAATGAAATAAAAAAAAAGTCAAACAAATTTGTTGGAATTAGGAAAACTTTTTCGATTCAAATTTAAAGTGTATTATATTACAAGGGAATCAATCATTCGTATTATCTTTCTATAGAAAGAAATAACAAAAAACAAAAGGTATGTTGCTGCCATTTTGAAAAGGAATAAGGATCACCGAAGTAATGTCTAAACCCAATGATTTTACAAAGCAAAGAGAAAGGATTCCGGAACAAGGAAACACTATTTTCAATTGTCTCAATAATTTTACTAGAATGAGGAGTAAAAATAGATTCGAGACGAGACAAACAAAAAAGGTTAGAGACGACTCAAGAAATGTCTAAGGATTTACTTTACCTTCGCACTTTTTCCGAATTACCCAACTTGAGTTATGAGTATGAATGATATTTATTTTTTTTTTTTCTGTAAGTAAGAACAAAAAACGACTAAAATCATAGTCCATGATTTTATGGATCTATTTGCTATTATATACAGAAATATTCGAATTTAAATCGTTTTTTCTCGAGCCGTATGAGGAGAAAACCTCCTATACGTTTCTAGGGGGGGGGGGTATTATTTATCTACATCTATCCCAATGGGCGATCTATCGAATCGTTGCAATTGATGTTCGATCCCGAAGAGAAGGAAGAGATCTTCAAAAAGTAGGTTTTTACGATCCGATACAGAATCAAACTTATTTAAACGTTCCCGCTATTCGTTATTTCCTTGAAAAAGGTGCTCAACCTACAGGAACTGTTCATGATATTTTAAGGAAGGCAGAATTTTTTAAAGAAAGTGTAAAGAAATAAACAACAAAAAAAAGAAAGGTAACTAGTATCTATTTTGGGTAATTATTTACCCAAAATTTGCTTTTTTCTTGTTCTATTCATACTTTTTTATTTATTTTTATTGTTGTTTTGGAAATCCACCAACAAACAAAGGACGAACCTTGCTTATTGTACCTCTATTGACTGAATAAACCCGACATTTTTCTGTACCTTTTTTTTCATCTAAATTTCTTATTTATGTTGTGCCAATCCAACACAAATCCTTATTTGATTTACTTACTAATTAATTGAATTTGTTCTCTCAACATTCCACTCATATTGACAATGGTGTATCGAACAAATATAATTCGATCGTAGATAAATGGATCCATTTATTTTATTCCGACCCCTGTTGGTTTTTCCTTTACTTCAGTCAAATGATGGGTTTGCTGTATTTACTGTTATACAATACAAGATGTATTTTCTTAACGAAAATAAAAAATTTTTAGAAAACGGGTGGTCTGTATAAATTTTGATATTTCTATTGGAAATCCTTTTAATCCGATCTGCTCATTTTGTTATTTTGGTGTTTATAATTGATTCTCAAAATTTTCCTTTATATTTCTTGTTAGTTCAATGGTTTGACGTAGTTGTACAGTGCAATGCAATTGATTTTTTTTTTTTTTTTCGATCGTATCTACATATCATATTTGTCTGGGTTGCTAACTCAACGGTAGAGTATTCGGCTTTTAAGTGCGACTATGATCTTTTACATATTTGGATGAAGCAACGAATTCGTCCAGACTATTGGTAGAGTCTATAAGACCGCGACTGATCCTGAAAGGTAATGGGTGGAAAAAACAGCATGTCGTAATAATAAAATAATAAGAAGAAAATTGCATTTCTTCTTATATTCTTATTATTTTTAGTAGAATTTTTAGTTGATTCCTACCGGATTATTCCCATTTTTTTCTTTTTGGAGGAAGACAAAAGAAATTCATATTTATAGTTAGGTCTAGTGAATAAATGGATAGAGCCCCACGGCTCCAATTCTGGTAAAAAAAAAAGCAACGAGCTTCTATTCTTATCTTAATTTGAATAATTACCCGATCTAATTAGACGTTAAAAAAAATTAGTGCCTGATGCGGGGAAGGGTTCTCCTGTGAGTGGTCCTTTGATTCTTTTTTTTTTTTTATCCTAACTATTCTCTATTATGGATTGGAAACGAATGTGTAGAAGAAACAGTATACTGACAAAAAGAATTTGTTCCAAAGTCAAAAGAGCGATCGGGTTGTAAAAATAAAAGATTTTTGAACCTCTGGGAATTATAACGAAGATAAACCCATTGGATAGAAGAGGGGAGGAAAAATATCTGTTGATTGGACTACCTGTTTCCGGGGTATATATTTTTTTCCATACATAATACATACTCTGTTCTGACCATATTGCACTATGTATAATTTGATAACCAAGAAATGCCTACTGTATTCTGGTTAAAGTATAAATGTAAGTCAATGGAAGAATTACAAGGATATTTAGAAAAGGATAAATCTCGGCAACAACACTTCCTATATCCGTTACTCTTTCAGGAGTATATTTATGCACTTGCTCATGATCATGGTTTAAATGGTTCGATTTTTTACGAACCCGTCGAAGTTTTTGGTTATGACAATAAATCTAGTTTAGCACTTGTAAAACGTCTAATTACTCGAATCTATCAACAGAATTATTTGATTTCTTCGATTAATGATTCTAACCAAAAGAGGTTCGTTGGGCATAACAATTTTTTTTATTCTCATTTTGATTCTCAAATGATATCAGAAAGTTTTGCAATTATTGTAGAAATTCCGTTTTCACTGCGATTAGTATCTTTTTTCGGAGAAAAAAAAGAAATACCAAAATATCATAATTTACGATCAATTCATTCCATTTTTCCCTTTTTAGAGGACAAATTATCGCATTTAAATTATGTCTCAGATATACTAATACCTCATCCCATCCATATGGAAATCTTGGTTCAAATTCTTCAATGCTGGATTCAAGATGTTCCTTTTTTGCATTCATTGCGATTCTTTCTTCACGAATATCATAATTGGAATAGTCTTCTCATTACTCATAAAAAATCTATTTGTGTTTTTTCAAAAGAAAATAAAAGACTATTTCGGTTCCTATACAATTCTTATATATTTGAATGTGAATTTTTATTCGTTTTTTTTCGTAAACAATCTTCTTATTTACGATTAACATCTTCTGGAACTTTTCTTGAGCGAACACATT